TTTTGATTAAAAAATTGTAAAGTTTTGAAAGGGTACTCAATGAAAATCTTGATAGAAATTAATTACAAGGACGTTACAATACGAAAAGTTGTGAGGAGACATAGGTTTGTGATTCATAAATTTCCTTAGAGAAAACTCAAATATTTAATAGTTTAAATGAACAATGTGAATTGAATCATCTTAGTAGCATTTAAAAAAATCAAACGAGAATTTGTGAGTAATGGCGAATGAAAGCAAACAAGCAGTATAAAATTTATTTACGAAATTCAACTAAAGAAGGTAAAAGTCCTGTAATAAATAAATTTTATATATTAGAAGAAAGTAATATGATGAATTTTGTATGAACAAAGGAGATCCACCTTCTAAAGCTTAAAGATAATTTCTAATCGATAGTGAACGAGTATTGTGAAAAAAAGATGAATAAATCCGACTAAGGAAAAATGAAATTGAGTATTTATAAATTTTCGAAGTTTAAAACTACGAAGTGCCTTTTGCATAATGAATCAGTAAGTTAATATATATTGCAAGTTTAAAACATAGCGATTAAACAAAAGTAATATAAATTATACCTGAAACCAAGTGATCTAACCGCGAACAAGTTGAATATTTATTAAATTAAATTGGAGGGCTGAACTCACATATGTAGCAAAATATGGAGATGATTTGTGGTTAGGAGTGAAAGATTAATCAAACTTGGAGATAGCCGGTTTTTCACGAAACGTATTTAAGTACTACGTAGTTTAAATAAATTGTGTTTAGAGTTACTAAGTAAAAGAAGGAGCGTAAAAACTTACTGAATTTAATATAACTCCGAAACAAAATTTAACTTTTAACTACAGACAGTCTATAGGCGATAAGGTTTATAGACGAGAGGAAAACAATCCAGACCATTTACTAAGATCTTAAAATTATAAGTTTAGGGAAAAAGGTTTAAATAAGAGCAAATATAATTTGAATAAGCTTAGAAGCAGCTATTTATTAGAGAAAGCGTTTTAGCTCGTTATTTATTTTCTTAATTTAAATCAAAGATAAAGGAGACTATAAACTATATATCGATGTAGTGGATCAAATAAATATTGATGGTAGTGAAACACTTTGTAATTTTAGTAGTTTGTAAAAAGTAACTAAAAATATCAAAAGAGCTAATGCTGATATGAGTAACGTAAATTGTGTTGAATCACAATCTCTTTATGTTTAAGGTTTTTAACGCAAATTCAAAAACGTTAAGTGAGTCGGTCCTTAAAGAGTAAATGAAAATTAAATCTGAAAGGAATTTAAAAATTAAAACTAATTATATGCATAATATTTGTGTAAGAAGCTAAAATTTCATATTATATAATTAATTAAGGGAATTTTTATTAAACTTTTAGCTTTCAAGAAAAACTTATAATTAGAAGCCGTACTTAAACCGACACTGGTAAACTGGTTAAGAAAACTAAAGTGATCGAATAAATTATGTTGAAGGAACTAGGCAAATTAACTCTGTAAGTTCGCGATAAAGAGAACCAAATAAAACAGTTTGGTATAAAAACAAAAAGCAACGACTGGTTAACAAAACCACAGGACTCTGCAAATTAATTAAAATGTATAGAGTCTGATGCCTGCCCAGTGCCTAAAAAAGAAAAAAATGGGTATAATTTGCTCAAATTTGAATTCTAGGTAAACGGCGGTTCTAACTATAAGAATCCTTAGGTAGCGAAATTCATTGACGGGTAAATTCCGTCCTGCATGAAAGGCTTAACGATTGCTTTACTGTCTCCAATATAAATTCGGTGAAATTACAATACCTGTGAAAATGCAGGTTTCTTGCAGTAAGACGGAAAGACCCTAGATCCTTTACTCTAATTTTATATTGTAAATGCATTTTTGTTGAATAGGATAAGTGGGAGTGCAAACTAAATTGAAATACCACTCTACTAAAAGAAATTTACTTATTAAAACTAAAACGTTATAAGATAGTATAAAAATGAGAGTTTACTTGGGATGAGTACCTCCCAAAAAGTAACGGAGGTGTACGAAGGTAAATACAAAAGTATAATGGCGCAATTTTGCCTGACAATTAGATTGATAAATCAAATTGAGACGCAAGTCAGTCATAGTGATCCAATATTATCGAAAAGCGTGGAATTAATATTGCTCAACAGATAAAAGGAACTCTAGGGATAACAGATTCATCGTGATTGAAAGCTCATATTGATATCACGGTTTGATACCTCGATGTCGACTCATCTTATCCTGAAACTGAAACCGGTTTCAAGGGTCTAGTTGTTCGCTAGTTAAAAAGGTACGTGAGTTGGGTTCAGAACGTCGTGAGACAGTTCGGTCCCTATCTACTGCAAGTAGGGAAAATAAAAAGAGTATTTTTAGTACGAGAGGACCAAAATACATTAACCTATGGTGATAAGTTGTTGTACCTACAGCAAATTTAATAGCTAAGTTAATTAATTATAAATGCTGAAAGAATCAAAAAGCATGAAAATAACTTTTAATTTTTCGCGAATAATCTAAAAGATAATTAGATTGATCGGTTTGAAGTGGAAGCTTAGTAATGAGTTTATTAAAAGCTTACAAATACGAATTTATTCAAAAACTATATACTAATTTAATCAAAAAACAAATGGCTCAAAAAACAAATCCAAATGCGCTTAGACTTGGATCAACTCAAGTTTGAGAAACAACTATACAAAATTATGGGAAAAAGTCTTCTATTTATTCTTTTTCTCTGATAAAACATTTTTTAGCTAACAAATTAGCTTTTTTTCACTTTCAACCAGTGAAAAAAGACATGATATTAAGCAAGAGATTTACTATTCATCATAAGTGGATAGGTTTGAATTTAAAATGTAGTGATAAGCGATCGCAATTAAGTAAAGAATTTGAGAAAAGCTTAAGTTTAATCTACTCAAAAAAAGTTAAAATAAAAAACTTTCATATGATAAAAACTTATGTAACTGCAGAATTTTTAACTTCTTACGTTGAATATCTTTTTACGAAGAATTTTTCGCTAAAAAAAATTAGTCTAAATGTATTTATATTTTTGAAAACGTGTTTAAATATGGAAAAAATAATCTATTCCAATAATACTATATTGATATTAAATTTGATAGGGTTTAAAATAAAAATTTCGGGTAGATTTGATAATTCTAGAAATCAAATGGCTAAGAGCTACGAACAAAGCTTTGGATCTTTATCTCTAGTACGCTTAGAGAATTATGTGGAATTTTATAATAAATCAATTTTTACTAAGTTAGGAGTTTGTGGTTTTCAAGTTTGATTATTTTATAAAATAACTTACAGCGATGGTGATCAATAAAAAAACTCATAATAAATACAAGCTAAAAGGATCTAACAAATTTCAATTTATACGCTCGGGTAGGTTTGGTATTAAAACAATTTCGGCCGGTAGGGTAGTTAAAGAAAAGTGGATTTTAGTTGAAAGGGCTTTGCAAAGAAAACTTAAACTATTATTGGGTCACAAACGAAGTAAGATTTTTAGCTCATTGGAATTTAATAATTCTCTAACAAAACTAAGTTTAGAATCACGTATGGGTAAAGGTAAAGGTATAGTTTACGCAAAAAGTAAATTTTTAAAGCCTGGTACGTTGCTTTTTGAGTTTACAAGATTACCTAAACAATATGAAAGTGAAGTTTTCACTTTCATTCAAAAAAAAATGAGGTTAAAGTTAAAGTTAGTGAAATTTTAACTGATAAAAAAGGGGGAGAAACTCAAAGGTTGAGTGTTAGTCTGTCGCATTAAAAGTTGCGGGTTCGAATCCCGTCTCTCTCGAACGTTAAGTATAAGATTAATAAAGTGCAAAACTATTTTTAAGAATGTCAACTCTTTTTACTCATTGAATTTTTCGTTGGATATTTTCAACAAACCATAAAGATATTGGTACTCTATATTTAATTTTTGGTGCCTTTTCAGGTATATTAGGTGGCTGTATGTCAATCTTAATTAGAATGGAATTGGCTCAGCCTGGAAATCATTTATTACTAGGTAACCATCAAGTTTATAATGTTTTAATTACTGCTCATGCATTTTTAATGATATTTTTCATGGTGATGCCTGTATTAATTGGGGGATTTGGAAATTGATTAGTACCCATAATGATAGGTAGTCCTGATATGGCATTCCCCCGTCTAAATAATATTTCGTTTTGGTTATTACCTCCATCGTTATGTTTATTGTTAACATCTGCGTTGGTTGAAGTAGGTGTTGGAACTGGTTGAACAGTTTACCCACCCTTAAGTTCAATTCAAAGCCATTCTGGGGGCGCTGTTGATCTTGCTATATTTAGTTTGCATATTTCGGGAGCTTCATCAATTTTAGGTGCCGTAAATTTTATTTCAACTATTCTAAATATGCGTAATCCTGGGCAAACAATGTATAGAATGCCTTTATTTGTTTGATCAATTTTCGTAACAGCTTTTTTACTATTATTAGCAGTACCAGTTTTAGCTGGTGCTATTACTATGTTATTAACTGATAGAAATTTTAATACATCGTTCTTTGACCCCGCAGGTGGAGGTGATCCAGTACTATATCAGCATTTATTTTGATTCTTCGGCCATCCTGAAGTTTATATACTAATTTTACCTGGGTTTGGAATGGTTAGTCACATTGTTTCAACATTCTCGAGAAAACCTGTTTTTGGTTATATTGGAATGGTTTATGCAATGGTATCAATAGGAGTTCTTGGTTTTATTGTTTGGGCCCATCACATGTATACAGTTGGCTTAGACGTAGATACTCGTGCTTATTTTACTGCAGCTACAATGATTATCGCTGTCCCAACTGGAATAAAGATATTTAGCTGAATAGCTACAATGTGAGAAGGATCTATTCATTTTAAAACCCCAATGTTATTCACTATAGGGTTTATTTTCTTGTTTACTATTGGAGGCCTTACTGGAATAGTATTAGCAAATTCTGGATTAGACATTAGTTTACATGATACATATTATGTGGTTGCTCATTTCCATTATGTTTTATCAATGGGAGCTGTTTTTGCAATTTTTGCAGGTTTTTATTATTGATTTGGAAAAATTACTGGTTTACAGTATCCAGAAGTTTTAGGTCAAATACATTTTTGATCAACATTTATAGGTGTTAATTTAACATTTATGCCAATGCATTTTTTAGGACTGGCTGGAATGCCTAGAAGAATTCCGGATTACCCGGATGCTTATACAGGTTGAAATTTAGTGGCATCTTACGGATCTTATGTTTCAGCTTTCAGTACTTTATTTTTCTTCTACTTAGTATTTGTCTCTTTAACTTCGAATAATACTTGTATTGATTCTCCTTGAGATTTTGAAGAAGACTTATCTAAAAAGGGTACCTCGAGTTTAGAATGAGTTGTAACATCTCCGCCTGCATATCATACATTCGAAGAAATGCCATTGGTTTGTGAAACAACAAAATAATATGTCAAAATTTACAATTTTATTTTATTTCTTATTTTTTCCTTTAAAAAAAGGGTTAAGTGATTCTGCGGAAAATTGACAATTAGGTTTTCAAGATCCAGCAACTCCTATAATGGAAGGTATCATAAATCTACATCATGATTTAATGTTTTTCGTTTGCGTGGTTTCAATTTTTGTAACTTGAATGCTGTTCCGCACCTTGTGGCATTTTAGTTATCATCGTAATAAAATTCCTTCATCCTTATCTCATGGTACTTTAATTGAAATTGTTTGAACAGTAACACCAGCAATTATATTACTGGTTATTGCAATCCCATCGTTTTCTCTGTTATATGCAATGGACGAAATAATTTCACCTGCGATAACTATAAAAACATTAGGTCATCAATGGTATTGAAGTTATGAATATTCCGATTATTTAAACGAGGATGGTGAATCAATTTTGTATGATAGTTACATGATTCCGGAAGAAGATTTAGAAATAGGTCAACTCCGCCTGCTAGAAGTAGATAATCGTATGGTTATACCGATAAATACGCATGTTAGATTAATTGTTTCAGCGGCTGATGTACTACATAGCTGGGCCGTTCCCTCTTTAGGGATAAAATGTGACGCAATTCCAGGAAGGTTGAATCAAACTTCATTATTTATAAAAAGAGAAGGAGTATATTATGGGCAATGCAGTGAAATTTGTGGAATTAATCATGGATTTATGCCAATTGTAGTTGAAGCTGTAACTTTACCAGATTACATTTCTTGAATTTCTAATAAATTAAGCGAATAGGGTTATGAGATTATCTGTTTCTCAACTTATATTTTTAGTACTTATATTTTTAATTTTATTTTACTCTGACAAAAAAATCCTTGCAAACTTTAACAAAGTTTGCAAGGAATTAATCTCTAAAATAGCAGAGATAATTTCGAACCAAAACAAAAAAAAGTAATTATGACTCTTTTGTCTCAAATTTCTAAAAAAGTACAACGACACCCTTTTCATTTAGTTGATCCAAGTCCTTGACCGTTTGTCGGATCTTTATCTGCATTTTCATGCGCCATTGGTGGAGTGATGTATATGCATGCTTTTAAGAATGGGGGATTTATTCTCTTAGTAAGTTTTTTATCTTTATTGTCTGTCATGTTTGTTTGATGGAGAGATGTTATACGAGAAGCAACATTTGAAGGGCATCATACAGGTATTGTTCAGCAAGGACTACGTTACGGTATTATTTTATTTATTGTCTCTGAAGTACTATTCTTTTTCGCTTTTTTTTGAGCTTTTTTCCATAGTAGTTTAGCCCCAACGGTAGAAATAGGTTCAATTTGACCTCCAAAAGGAATTAGCATTATTAACCCTTGAGAGATTCCCTTCTTAAATACTTTAATACTTTTACTTTCAGGTTGTACAGTTACTTGATGTCACCATGCAATAATTGCTAATCATCGTTTGCAATCTCTAATGAGTTTATTAGCCACTATTGTTTTAGCGGTTGTATTTACTGGCCTTCAAGCATATGAGTATAATTTAGCTGATTTTAGACTGTCTGACGGTATTTACGGTTCGACTTTTTATATGGCAACAGGGTTTCATGGATTTCATGTATTTATAGGTACGATCTCTCTGATTATATGTTTTATTAGATTGAGCAAATATCAATTAACTCAACAACATCATTTCGGTTTTGAATCTGCAGCATGGTATTGACATTTTGTTGATGTAGTATGATTGTTTTTATTTGTATCAATTTATTGATGAGGGGGATTATAGCAAAATGTTAAATACTACTTTAATTATATTAATTACACTAATTTTAATTTCGCAGAATATACTGTTATTGAATGAAGAAACACTAATTCTAATTTGTTTTGTGACATTTATTTGACTTTTTTATAAAAAATCAAGTCAAAATATTAAAGATGATCTAAATTATCAATCGTTAGCTATAAAAGGATCGATAGAAAATTCGTTCGAGAATTTAATATCATCTTTAGAAATGGAGTTAAAAACCCAAAGAGACTTAACAAATTTGGCGCGTAATTTCATACAGCTAAAACAACATTTTGTAAACTTAAATTCAATTACATCGCTTAAATTACCAATTTTTTCCTTAAATAACTATCAAGATATTTACAGAAAAAAGTTGACTTTTACTCAAAAGTTAGAGAATCAAACTTCAAAATTAATAGCTTTACTATTAATAAAAAAACTTAAAAAAATTTTATACTTAAAAAAATTTTATACTCAGTCATTTCAACTCTCAAATTCAACTTGTATTCAAAAAATTTCTTTAAGGGAATATTTTAATTTTGTTTAACTAAATAATTAGCGGGTATAGAAAAACGGTAAATTTCATTAGTCTTCCAAACTGAAAGTATGGGTTCAAATCCCATTATCCGCTTTATTTAACATAAATAATGGTGTATAGCCAAATAGGTAAAGGCAATAGCTTTTGATGCTATCAATTAAAGGTTCGAATCCTTTTACACCAGATAAGCTCGCTTGGTGAAAATGGTAAACACGGTGGATTTAAAATCCGCTCCTATTTAAGGTTACTGGTTCGAGTCCAGTAGCGAGTACGGTAAAAACTTTAAACTAAACTATAACAATATGCGTTTAATCAAGCGTCCAATAATTTCTATCGTAAATGATCATTTAATTGATTACCCTACTCCTATTAATATTCACTATGCCTGAAACTTTGGGTTTTTGTCTGCTATGTGTTTGGCTATTCAAATTATAACTGGAATTTTTTTAGCTATGCACTACACGCCCCATGTAGATTTAGCTTTTGCTAGTGTGGAACATATAATGCGTGATGTTAATTATGGATGATTACTAAGATATATCCATGCAAACGGAGCCTCAATGTTCTTTATCGTAGTTTATATTCATATATTTAGGGGACTATACTTTGGATCATACACTAAACCCCGACATCTAGTTTGAGTTGTAGGAGTTCTGATTTTTTTTTTAATGATGGGTACTGCATTTATAGGTTATGTTTTACCTTGAGGTCAAATGAGTTTATGGGGCGCCACAGTAATAACTAATTTAGTATCTGCTATTCCCTTTATAGGAGACTCAGTTGTAACTTGACTTTGAGGCGGTTTTTCAGTCGATAACGCAACACTAAACAGATTTTTTAGCCTTCATTACTTATTACCTTTTATTATTACCGCGGCTACTTTAATCCACTTAGCTATTTTACATCAAGATGGATCAGGAAATCCTTTAGGTATTGATTCAAATGTTGACAAAATTAGCATGTTTCCCTACTTTATAATTAAAGACTTATTAGGGTTAATAAGCTTTTTAATATTTTTTTCTATATTTGTTTATTTTTCACCTAACATATTAGGTCATGCTGACAATTACATTGAGGCAAATCCTATGGTTACACCTGCACATATTGTACCAGAATGGTATTTTTTACCTTTTTACGCTATTCTAAGAAGTATTCCGCATAAATTAGGTGGGGTCATTGCTATGATTTCTGCTATTGCTATATTAGCCTTATTACCATGAATTCACAGTACAGAAATTAGAAGTTCTCGATTTAGACCCATATACAAGTTCTTTTATTGAACAATGATAAGTTGTTGTTTTATCTTAGGTTGAATTGGAGGAATGCCAGTAGAAGAACCTTACGTATTTATAGGTCAAGTAGCAAGTTTTTTTTACTTTTTTTACTTTTTATTTATTTTACCAAGTTTAGGTAAAATTGAGCGTTTTTTATTAGAATTTAATATTTAAATGGATATGTTTTAAACATATCCATTTAAATATTATTATTTACGGATAGAGGGATTCGAACCCTCACGACTCAATAAAATCTCTAGAATCTAAATCTAGTACGTCTACCAATTCCGTCATATCCGTTAATTATTTCCTTAAAGTTACAAATTTTACAACACCTGTTGCTTTTCTTATTAACTGATATTCAATTTTTTGTTTTTTAACATCTGTTCTTTGATGCATCGTTAAAACAATTGCTCCTATCATTGCTACTAATAAAATAAGACTAGATATCAAAAATAATAAACTATAATTCGTGTATAAAACTTTACCAATAACTTTTATATTTGAAATATTATTAATTTCGTTTATTCACAAAGTTGTTTTTGGTTGATCCTCTATAACTTTAATTAAATTAAATTCATCAATAGTTAAACTTAGTTGGTAAGAAAATAGTAGAATAATAAAAATTCCTATAGGAATTAAAGAAACAGAATTTAAACTAGACGAATTTATTTTAACGTTTAGCATCATAACTACAAATAAAAATAAAACAGCAATTGCTCCTACATAAACAATTAAAAGCATAAAAGAAAGAAATTCTACACCAAATAAAAGCAACAAACCAGCAACGTTACAAAAAACTAAAATTAAAAAAAGTACAGAATGTACTGCATTAGTTAGTGTAATTACCATTAATGCTGATAACAAAGCGAAAAGAGAAAAAGTAATAGATAGAAAAGTCTCAATATTCATTTATCTTGTTTAATATAAGCGAAAAAAGGGATTCGAACCCTCAACTTTAATCTTGGCAAGATTACACTCTACCAATTGAGTTATTTTCGCTATGGCGGAGAGAGCTCGGAGGATTGAGCACTAGATTGTGAATCTATAGGTCGTGGGTTCGAATCCCATTCTTCGCCTATTTAATTAAATGTATTATTTGCTGCTTTAAATTCGAAATTGCTTTCCCAGGATTTAAGTTTTTTGGGCAAGTTTTGCTGCAATTCATTATTGTATGGCATCTAAAAAGACGCATTTTATGATTTAAAAAATCAAGTCTTTCATACGTGTTACTATCTCTAGAGTCCGTGATTCATTTGTATGCTTGTAGTAAAATTGCTGGTCCTAAATAAACCTCTTGATTCCACCAATAACTAGGACAGCTTGCTGAACAACAAGCACACAATATACATTCATATAACCCATTTAATTCCGCACGATCTACCTTCGACTGTAGCTGTTCTTTTTCAGTATGATTTTCGCTAACTAATCAAGGCTTTATTGACTTATATTGAGAGTAAAAATTTGTAAGATCAATAACTAAATCCTTTATAACATACATGTGCGGTAAGGGATAAATTGTTATGAATTTAGTTTTTAACTTTAATACCTTAAGGCAGGCCAAAGTATTTGTTCCTTCTATATTCATTGCGCAACTTCCACATATCCCTTCTCTACATGAACGTCTAAAAGTTAATGAAGAATCTTGATAGTTTTTAATTTGAACTAGAGCGTCAAGTACCATTGGACCACACTTATTCAATAATATAGGATAAATACTGAATCAAGGTTTATGTTGAATATGGGGATTTCATCTATATACGCGAATGTATATTTGCGAATCTGCTTTTTTGTGTAATCTTAGTTTGTTAGTTGACTCTTTTTTTAAAAACATATTTTTTATAAGATTAGTAAACCTATTAAAAAAATAAAGACAATAAAAATAGTAAAATGTGTAAAAAATTGTTTACTTAATAAAACATCTAGGTTTCAAAAAATATGACGCAAACCGTTAAACAAATGATAAAATAATATTATCAGAAATAATAATGAAACAATTCGGATTACTTTAAAGTACAAAATAAAATAAATTTCAAATAAAATATTCTGAGAGTTACATAACACCAAATTATTTAAAGTACTTACTAATACAAAAGAACACAGTAATGTTAGTACTCCTGAAATTCTGTGCCAAATTGAAAAAGCCGATGATTGTTGCGGTACATAAATTGTTAAATGAGGAGATATTGGGCGGTTAAAAAATGAAAAATCTTGCAACATTATTTATATTTTTTTGTCCAGAATGGGATTTGAACCCATGACACAAGGATTTTCAATCCTATGCTCTACCAACTGAGCTATCTAGACTCAGGATGAAGTAGGATTCGAACCTACGATAAGAATTTATGTCAATTTTCAAAATTGATGCTTTCAACCACTCGGCCATTCATCCTATGTATGTTAGGGTAGTAGGATTCGAACCTACAACTTTTTACTCCCAAAGTAAATACGATAACCAATTTCGTCATACCCTAATAATTTTATATTAGGTAAATAAGATTAAAAATGCCATCATTAGTGCGAATAAAGCTACAGCTTCAGTTAAAGCAAATCCTAAAATTGTATAGCCAAATAATTGCTGTTTTAATGAAGGATTTCTTGCGTAAGCCATAACTAACGAACCAAAAACAATACCTACACCAGCACCTACACCTGTTAATCCTATTGTTGCTAAACCAGCACCAATCATTTTTGCACTTTGAAGAGTTACGTTCATGTTTATATTTCAAGTTAAATTTATAAGCCTCTCAATTTAAAGCTAGAATTGGAATTGAACCAATATATAAAGATTTGCAATCTTTTGCATATACCATTCTGCCATCTAGCCATTTAACGGAAATAGGACTTGAACCTATAACTTTTGGATTATGATTCCAATGTTCTAACCTAATTGAACTATTCCGCCTAAATTCTGCGAATCTTTTTTTTCTTACACCCATTATGGGGTAAAGCAGTTTTATCACAAATAGAAATAATATTAATTGAAGAATTTTTAAAGAATTTCGTAAAATTTCTTTTATTTCTATTAAAACCTTTCAGCTGTAAATGTAAAAATTTACACTCCAGAAAATTTAGTTTAGTTATTATTTCTTTTAATGCGCTATTTGTTGAAATTAAAGTAATTTTCTTTGTACCTTTAATTTTTTTAGCTCCTATAGAAGTTCAAAATAATATGTTACCTTTTATGCAAGTTAAAACGCACAAAATATTAGTTGAAGTGAATAAAATTTTTAGTACAGTTGATTTCACAATATCTGCTACTAGCTTTAGAATTATTTAGGTTCTACTTAACTGGCTAAGATTTCCGTACAAATAGTATTTTTAGCGAAAACAAACCTACTTTTTGAGTTCGGAAAGGGATCGAGTAGTTTTCTAATTTTGTTTCTTAAGTTAAATAAAATTTTGATTATTCCCATTCTAAAGCACCCTTGTATCATTCATAAATAAACCCTATAGTTAAAATTACTAGAAAGATAATCATAGTTCAAAAACCTAAAATCGGAATTTCATTTAAAGAGAGAGATCAAGGAAATAGAAAACTTATTTCTAAGTCAAATATTAAAAATAATATGGCCACTAAATAAAATCGAATATCAAACGTAGCTCTAGCATCATCAAATGGATTAAAACCACACTCATATGCACTTACCTTTTCTTGATCAGCTTTTTGCGGAATAAGAAAATATGAAAGAGCAAAAATTGCTAATGAAAGCAAACAAGCTATTACGAGAAATATTAAAATTACAGAATATTCTTTAAATACTATTTTCATAATTAAGGTAATCAATTAAAACTTACTAGTATACCCGCAACTAAAAACACCCATCCCAACGACAAAGGTAAAAACACCTTTCACCCAACACGCATTAATTGATCATAACGATATCTTGGAAAAGAAGAACGAACTCATATAAACCCAAAAAGTAGAAACGTGGTTTTTAACGCAAACCAGATAGACGCTGGAATTCAATAAAATATTGTTAAATTTAATGGAGGTAACCACCCACCTAAAAATAAAATTGTAGTTAAACTACACATTAGAATCATATTCGCATATTCCCCTAAAAAAAATAGTGCGAATCCCATCGCTGAGTACTCAACATTGTAACCTGCAACTAATTCTGCTTCTGCTTCTGGTAAATCAAAAGGAGCTCTATTAGTTTCTGCTAATATAGAAATATAAAACATAAGTAAAATAGGGAATAATGGAACAGCAAATCATACAACTTGTTGCGATAAAACTACCTCTGTCAAATTAAGTGAACCCGAACATAATAAAACATTTATTAATATTAAACCTATTGAAACTTCGTAAGATACCATTTGCGCGGCAGACCTCAAGGCACCTAGAAAAGCATATTTCGAGTTGCTAGCTCATCCCGAAATGATGATGCCATAAACCCCTAATGAAGAAATCGCTAAAATGTATAAAATTCCTACATTTATATCAGAATAGACTAACCCTTCTCCTAATGGTAATACACTTCAAGAAATTAAAGCTAACAAAAAAGTAAGGATAGGTGCAAGTACAAAAATACTTATATTAGCACTAGACGGTAATACAGTTTCTTTTACAAATAATTTGAGACCATCTGCTAAAGGTTGTAACAAACCAAAGACTCCTACAATATTTGGCCCTTTTCGACGCTGCATTGCCGCCATAACTTTCCTTTCAGCTAATGTCATATACGCAACTGCAATTAATAAAGGTAAAATTATTGAAACTATTTTTAATAGCGTTGTGATTATAAAAACCATACTAATTTTGTTTATAAAATCATGAAAGTTGGAATCGTTAATATCAATTCCAAATCTAATATTAAAAAAAGTAAAGACATTAAAGAAATTCCTAATAACAAAGAATTAAACTTAGTTGTTGGAACAAGAATTGGTCAATAATGCTCACTATCAAAATACATGTTTTTTATTAATCGGATGTAATAAAAACACGCTATACAGTTTAATAAGATAGCTAACACGCTAATTCCAATAATGTTATTTTTTATAGCTGTTATTAAAATAAATAATTTTGAAAAAAACCCAACTAAAGGTGGAATACCGGCCATCGAAAATAAAAAAATAGTCATTGATATAGCTAATAAAGGATTAGTATTAGAAATCATTTTCAAATTTTTCAAATAGCGGGATTGTAACTCTTTTGGATAAGTATAAAGCTTTAAGCTCATAATGAAGCTAAAAGTTCCTAATGTGGTAATCATATAAACTAAAATATAAGTAACCAAACTAAATACCCCTTCTTTACTTCCTGATGATAAAGCAATAAGCATAAAACCTATGTGATTAATTGAACTATAGGCCATAAATCGCTTCCATTTCGACTGTGTTAATGCGCCTAATACACCTGTTATTAAAGAAAATAATGCTGAAATTAATACTAGTAACGACCAGTAACCGATTAAGTCGTGAAAAGAAAAAAGTAATAAGTTTACTAAAACTGCAAAAATCGGTAGTTTTGGAAAGACAGAAAATAATGCTGTTATTATTATATTTGCACCTTCATAAACATCTGGAACTCACATATGAAATGGGCTTGCACTTATTTTAAAAAATAATGCACTAATTATAAAAACAAGTCCTGTTATAATTCCAATAGTATCGATGAGATTTGTATTCACAAATCCCGTGAATAAATTAGCAAAATCATTAAAGTTTGTTAAGCCTGTTAATCCATACAATAGCGATGATCCGAATAATAATAAAGCTGACGAAAAAGCACCCAGAATAAAATACTTTAATCCTGCTTCAGTCGAAAATTCTGAGGTGCGATTAAAACTCGCTAATATATAAAATATTAAACTTTGAAACTCAATAGTTAAATACACGCTTAGTAAGTCACAAGATTGTATTACGAGAAGCATTGCGATAATAACTAATAAAATTAAAATTCAAAATTCAAAAGAATTTAATTTTTGATGAAAGGAATGATGATATGCCAAAAGAATTCACATTGGTGAAAATCCTAATATAATAATTTTTGCACCATGACTAAAATTATTTAAAATTAGAAAACCATTTCAACTTACTAAATTGATTTGTTCTTGAGCTAATAACAAAATTAACCCAAATAAAAGAATTTGTAAAGAAACTCAACCCATACTTCTATTTAAAATAGGAAAACCTAAAAAAGAAGAGGAGGTAAAAAATACCCCATAAATTAGGACAATACATGCTCCTCACAGAACATAAATTTCTGATACTACTGAATATAAATCGTAAAATAAGTAATCCATTGTTATTTTAAATAATTAACTCTACTAAACAGCGAGCTAACTCAATATGACAAATACGTACTAGAATTAAAAAAATTAGGTGTAATTTTTCCACATGAATGTAATCGTATATAATTGTTTTAATACCAGAACTTATATGAAGTAAAGATAAAGATAAAATTAATGCAATAATTTCTAGATCAACCAAAATTGTAGCAAAAATAAGCAAAGCTGCTAAGCGGATACTGAATCAATTGAAATTTCTAACCATACTTTATTAACATAATTGTTCCATTAAGTTTAATACAGAAAAGTGGATTAAATCTAAAAATGAACTTGGATATAAACCCATTCATAGTACTAGTAGAACAAGTGGTAATAAAATTCAAAATTCGCGGCGTGATAAATCTTGAAACAACTGAAAATATTGAATTTTGATTACTCCGAAAATAATTCTATTAAAAAGTCAAATAGAGTATGCTGCACCAAAAATCATTCCTAGACTAGCTAAAAAAGTTACAAAAATACTCGCTTTAAAAGTACCAAACAATACTAAAAATTCACCTATAAAGCTGCTTGTACCTGGAAAACCTAAGTTTGCAAAGGAAAAAAATAGGAAAAAAATACCGAAAACGGGCATAGTTTGAACTAAACCACTATAATATTTAATGATCCTAGTTTTATGACGATCATATAATATACCAACGCATAAGAAAAGTGCACTTGATACAAGCCCATGGCTCAACATAAGAATTATGCTACCTTCTATTCCTTGTAGTGTCGAAGAAAAAATTCCTATAGTTACAAAACCCATATGGGATACTGAAGAGTAAGCAATAATTTTCTTCAAGTCTACTTGACGTAAAGTTGTTAAAGAAGCATAAATTACTGCAATTAAGCTTAACGAGAACACCAAAGGTGTAAAGAAAGTTGACGCAAAAGGAAATAAAGGTAATGAGAACCTTAAAAAGCCGAATCCTCCCATTTTCAATAATATCCCAGCTAAAATAACAGAACCCGCGGTTGGAGCTTCAGCATGCGCTTCAGGTAATCAAATATGAAATGGTATCATAGGAATCTTAATAGCAAAACTTGCAAAAAATGAAAGTCAAAGAACTAGTTGACGAAATTCCGAAAAATTAACTTGTCATAAAAGTTGAATATCTAATGTACCTGTTTGAAAGTAAATGAAAATTAGACCTAACAACATTAACAATGATCCCACTAAGGTATATAGAAAAAATTGGTAAGCTGCACGAATTTTTCTTGATCTGGATCCTCAAATACCTACAATTAAGAACATGGGAATTAAAACGCTTTCAAAAAAAATGTAAAAGAGTAACAAGTCTAAAACTGAAAACACTTGAATCAAACAGAATTCTAATATTAAAAAACAAATCAGATACTCTTTTACTAAGAATGTAATTGATGTCCAACTAATCAATACACATATTATTGTAAGAAATGTTGTCAATAGAATAAAAAAAATTGAAATACCATCAACTCCTATTGTATAATAAAGATTTCAACGTTCTAACCAGTTAAAAGTGTAAATAAATTGAAATAATGAAGTACCTGAATCAAACTGTATCCAAATAAGTAAAGAGAAAAGGAAAGATAGACAAGAAAAACATAAAGCAATTAACCTGCATAAATAAATACTCGTTGTGGGAATTAAATACAAGCTTAACGCTCCTACTAATGGAGTTAAGGCTGTATAAATCAGAGGGTTAAAAAAAGTTTCTGACATATTTAGTTTCTATTTGAGTCTAGATTGATTCGAACAATCAACCTTACGCTTATCAAGTTACAGTCGATAGGAAAAAACAAACCTACCTCTGCCTAAAACTGTACAAGACAGATTTCCTGTCATACAGCTTCCATTAAACTTCAAGTTTAATAAATTATTTTAAGCTTATTTTTCTTATTACAAGTAAACTTTTGCTTATATAATTCTCCAATTTACACGTTTCAATTTTTTAATATTTTAAACTTTTAGGATTTCACTTTACACCTTTTATTGATTAACAGTAACCCAATTAAGTATACGCTATTAATTCTGTTTTACACATAGTTTAGAGTTAAGATGTTTTCAGTAAATTTCTGTTCGTATCCTTAAGCTTTTTTACTTAATTCAGCTTTAATTACTTAGTAATCATAAATTAAGCATTACATTTGGATTATAAATGATGAGAATCTCACTCATTTAAAAAATTAATTTACAGTATTAAATACTAACATGCCGCACGCGTACGCTCTAACCTTTAAGCTATAGACTCGTATTTTAATATTAAATAAAGAAAATGAGTACTAAGTATAAAATCAATGAGAGTAAATAGTAATACTTTAAAGTTTTTAGTAAATAAAACAAGAAAAAGAAAAAGAAAAGTCCTAAAACTATAAAAAAAATATAATGGGTTATTTGACCAGTTTGAAATTTTTTAATTGATTTTGCTCATAATGGAATTAGATTCATCATTCCATATGGTCCTAATAATTCAATAAAACCTCTATCTAAATTTCTAAAGGTCACATTATAACCAAAAGTTAAGGCAGGATAAATAAATAATCGATTATAAATCGGATCTCAAAATCATTTTTTGTTTGACAAAAAGGCAAAAAAACTATGAACTTTTCAATTTAGCACTACAAATTTTGATAAATTTAGTACACTTGCTAATCCTATTCCAAACATACTAAGGAAAAATGGTAATCATTTAATCGACGTATTTATAAACTCTGCTTCAATACATTTGGAATGGAACGGTAAAGTGAAAATTGACGCCTGTCAAAAATTTGTCCCAGGTCCTATAAAAAAATCTTTAGCTGAATATCCCACAAAAATACTTCCTATAGCCAAAACTATAAGAGGTGTTAATATTAATAAATCAGACTCGTGAATTGCAATTATATTTTTTCTTATTGAATTCGTATTATTTAAAAATGTCAAATATAATAGTCTAGATGAATAAAATGCTGTAAATAAAACTGATAAGTTACCTAACCAACAAGCTAAAGCAGATATACTATTATTTAAATTAGAACTAGATGAAATTTGAGAAAGCTCTAAAATAAAGTCCTTAGAATAAAAACCGGAAAGGAAGGGAAAGCCTGCTAATGCCAGAGAGCCTATTAGCATTAACGAGTAAGTTACAGGTAAGAAATATGAAAGAGAACCCATTCTTCGCATATCTTGCTCATCGGCTAACGCATGAATAATTGAACCTGCGCTTAAGAAAAGTAAAGCTTTAAAAAAAGCATGATTTGTTAAATGAAACATACTAACGTTATAGCATGATAAACCACACGCGAAAATCATATACCCTAATTGGCTACAAGTAGAATAAGCAATTACACGTTTTAAATCATTTTGAAATACTCCAGTCATGGCAGCAAAAAAAGTTGTCAATGAACCAAATACAATTAAAGTTCCTAATACAGTTGAAGAATACTCAATTAAAGGTGAAAATCTAATCATTAGAAAAACTCCTGCTGTAACCATAGTTGCTGCATGAATTAAGGCTGAAACGGGAGTAGGTCCTTCCATCGCATCCGGTAATCATGTATGTAAACCTAACTGAGCTGATTTACCAACAGCTCCAATGAATAATAACAACCCTATTAAAGTTAAACTATTAACATAAAATCCTAAAAGTGAAAAGGAATAATTTTGAAAGAACGGTGCTAATGAAAAAATAGTTAAATAGTCTACCGAATTGAAAATGTAAAAAATTGCAAAAATTGCAATACTTAATCCAAAATCACCTACCCTATTAACAACTAAAGCTTTTATAGCTGATTGATTTGCGGCTAATCGAGTAAATCAAAAATTTATTAATAAATATGATGCTAAACCGACACCTTCTCACCCTAAAAACATTTGCACGGTATTGTCTGCCGTTACTAAAACTAACATGAAAAAAGTAAATATTTCCAAATAAGACATAAATCGCGGGCAATGGGGATCATTACCCATGTAACTAATTGAATAAATATGTACTAGCGTAGAAATAGAGGTTACCACAATTAACATTATTGAAGTAACCGAATCGAAGATAAAGCCCCAATTAATTGAGAGAGTCCCAACATTAATCCAAGGACTCAAAGTTATGTAGCATACAGAATTACATAACCCTACTTCGTAAAAAATCATGATCGAAAATACAAATGATGTTAAAACACAACTAGTCGAAAGAATACTTGACCCATAATATCCTAGTAGGCGCCCCAAAAAACCAGAAATTAATGATCCAATTAAAGGTAAAATTATCGTGCTAACATGCATTTTAATTATCAAGTTTTACGTTATTAGCTAATTTACAACGAATTTCTATTAAATCCAATATTTGAAAATTGCAGAATAGAACTGAATTTTTTAAGGCTTTACTTAACGTTTCGTCTACTTTTTTAGTTTCTGAATTTTTTAAATAAAAAACTTCAAAAGTTGGGTTAGAATTAAAAATTTTTCTTATTACTAATAAATCATTTACAAGAATTTGATTTAACTGCTGCTCTGATTTTATAAATTGGTCTCTGATTTTGATTATTTTTGAATCGTTCAAATCGATTATACTTTTTCTGGATTTTAGTATTTTTAAAAATCTTGGAAGAAAAAAATGAGTTAAAACAATGTAAAATGAAACAAAAACTATAAATAATCAAAATATTTGAGGGAATAAAATTATACGATCCAGTTGAGGCATTTTTAATGAAGATCAATTACGTCATTTAAATAAATACAAGTTAGCAAAGTGAACACATATGCTTGAAGGCCAGCAATTGCTAACTCAAGGCCAATTAAAGCAACCAGAAGACCCAACGGTATCAAGTGAAAGAAGGTTAATAACCCACCTGCAGATAGCATTGTTCAAGCAAACCCAGCAATAATTTTTAGTAACGTATGACCCGAAGTCATATTAGCAAATAGTCGAATTGATAAAGTAAAAACTCTTATCAAGTAAGATAATAATTCAATAGTTATAATCAAAGGAACAATAATCAAAGGAACACCTCTCGGTAGAAATAGTGAAAAGAAGTTTATACCATGAGTTTGGATTCCTATTATATTTATACCTATAAAAATTGATAAAGATAGTGCAAAGGTAAAGATAATATGACTTGTTACTGTAAAACTGTAAGGAACCATACCTATAAAGTTGCAAAACAATAAAAATAAATGTAAACTAAAAATAAAAGGAAAATAGAATTCACCTTTCGAACCTAAATTTTCGCGAATCATGTTTGCAGTAATTTCGTAGACCGATTCTTTTGCTAACTGCCAATTTGTGGGAATTAAACTGCTTTTATAAAAACTTAAACTTAATCAAAATATAGAAATTAGGAAAGTTAAAAACATAAATAATGCTGAGTTCGTTATAGAAAAATTAAGACCCCCAATTGAAATTGGCAAAATTGTGACAATTTCAAATTGTTCTAAGGGACTTTGAATAAAAGTATGATAGTTATTAGACATATTATAGTTCATTTTAAATCAGGAGAAGAAGGACTTGAACCCTCAACCCTTGGTTTTGAAAACCAGAGCTCTACCAATTAAGCTATTCTCCTTTATTTTAATATACAGTAAAATTCTCTAAGTTTAAATGTAAAGGATAATTTATAATTTCCCAAATATGAAAGTGGTATATCAATTTATTGGTAAAAATTTCATACCTAGTTCCAAGCTTATTATTTAACCCTAAAGATAGGGCGTTTTCAAAATTGAAAAATGAGTTATCTTTTCTTATAACCGCGTGACACGTAAAATATTGATCTTTTCTAACAAGAAATCTTTGATTTAAAATTAATTCTATGAAAAATAGGTTATCAGAGAAATTCATACCCATTGATCCCCTTATATTTTTAAATGTTTTTGGTTTTGTTTCGCGCAGCGCAAAAGATAATTTACAAAGAGATAAATTTTGATCAATGGATTCAAACTTTTTGACATAATGACAATAAAGTTTCGTTCTAAGTTGGAATTGCATAATTTAAATTAAATTAAATGGAAATAATCGGATTCGAACCGATGATTTTATGTGTGCAAGACATATGTTTTACCAATTTAAACTATATTCCCTTCTATAGTGGTTTTTTATTCATCGGTCTAGTGAATTATTGATAATTCACTAGACCGATGAATAAAAAACCACTATAGAAGGGGAAACTCTTCCTGATAGCTTAGTCGGTGAAAGCGAGTAGCTGTTAACTACTAGATCGTAGGTTCGAATCCTACTCAGGAAGTTTAAAGCATTTAACTCAACTGGTAGAGTATTTTGTTTACACCAAAAAAGTTAGAGGTTCAAATCCTCTAATGCTTAATACTACTTAGATTGTGCTTGTAACTCAACTTGGATAGAGTATTAAATTACGAATTTAAAAGTTGAAAGTTCGAATCTTTCCAAGCACTACTTATAAAAGAGTGTATAGCTTAGTCGGTGAAAGCAGTAGACTTTTAATCTATAGATCTTAGGTTCAAATCCTAATACACTCAATCAATAGCCTGCATAAAAGCGTGAATTGACCTATTTATTTCTATACTGCAGAATTTTTTTGGAGGTTTATTTATTTCTTATTTGGATGGTTAAACTTAAATTTAATCATTTACATCAAGATGGATAGTGTGGTTTTTCTTGAAATACTTCCTTTTTTTGATTTCGGAAAAAGGTTTATTGTACTAGGCGTAACTGATTTAATTGAACTCTTTTGGTTTAATTGCCTTTCGTTATCCTCTCTTTTCACTTACCCTCTTTTCACTTACCACTTAATTTTCTTCTTTAAATCAAGTTGATACTACTACCAATCTAAATTTGCTAGTTTTATCTTCTTTTGGTGAGCTTTAAGTATTTGTAGTATTGTATTTATACTTTCTCATGAGAAAATTCTACCTAATGTTTTAGTATTCTTCACCCAACACAGTAGAGTACTAAATTGAAATCAAACAACATTAGTTGTCGAAACTCAATTAAATACTTTGCCCTACGTAATTTGAATACTTGAATTTCATTATTTATTAAACTTTTGAACCCTAATATTATTTTATTATTTTATTATTTTATTATTAAAAAATAACTCAATAAATAATTATTTATTCATAAAAAGTTATAGTAAAACTATTTTATTTAGTGTTCTAGTACTAATTTTTTTAGTAATACCTCCTGATTTGATCCAGCAACTAATTGTTATTTTTCTATTATTTATGTTTACTGAAATACTTTTTCTGTTCATTTGTATAAGATTAACCAATAACTTAAAAGTCAAAATAAATGCCAACTATTCACCAATTACTTAAAAAACCACGAGTCAAGCTAAAGTCTAAAACCAGAGCAGCCGCTTTAAAATGTTCCCCTCAAAGGAAAGGGATCTGCATTCGTGTTTACACAATAAACCCAAAAAAACCGAATTCAGCTGAAAGAAAGGTAGCTAAAGTATTATTAACTTCAGGAAAGTCTGTAATAGGTTACATTCCTGGTGAAGGTCATTCTTTACAAGAACATTCTTTAGTTTTATTAAGAGGTGGCCGAGCCAAAGATTTGCCTGGGGTCTTTTATCATTTTGTCCGTGGCGTATATGATTTAATTCCAGTTAAAAATAGAAGAACATCGCGGTCAAAATATGGCGCAAAAGAAAAATAAGCTCCTATCGTTTAATGGTTAAAGACAATACTTTTTCGTAGTATAAATGTGAGTTCGAATCTCACTAGGAGTAATGCACGGGATAGAGTAAATGGTTAACTCATTAGGTTCATGTTCTAAAGTTATAGGTTCAAGTCCTATTCCCGTAATTGCAGCAAAACTTTTAATGAAAAAAACAAAATTAATTAATTATTCTTCTATTAAATACAACTTACTTTATTATTTTGCCAAAAGGCAGGGTATTTTACTTGATAAAAGAGTTTTCGAAATATTATTTTCATATGAAGGCGGTTTCTCATCAATTCTTCCATTTTGATTCTTCAGTTCTTATTTAAAAAAATTTTAGGGTAGTTAGACTAGACATTAGTTAAACAAATTAAGTAGTATAGAAGAGTTTGATCCTAGCTCAGAATGAACGTTAATGGTTAGCATAACACATGCGAGTTAAAATTAAATTAATTAGCGCACGGGTGAGTAAATTTATAGGAATTAATTCGGGTAAATTGTTGAATGCATGTAAAGATTAATCGTATTCGAAAAAGTCTATAAAAGATTAAGTAGTTGGTGACTAAAGCCCACCAAGCTTACGATCTTTAGTTGGTCTGTGAGGATGAACAACCACATTGGGAATGAAAACGGCCCAAACTTTATTAAAAGGCAGCAGTGAGGAATATTGAGCAATGAGCGAAAGCTTGACTCAGCTAGACCATTTGTGTGAGTGAAGGTAAATAGCCGTAAAACACAATTTTATAAAATAATGATTGATTTTTAAAAGTCCTGGCTAATTCTGTGCCAGCAGCCGCGGTAAAACAGGAAGGGCAAACGTTATTCGAATTGATTGGGCGTAAAGAATATGTAGGTTGGTTATTAACTTTTAACTAAAAGCTTAAAGTTTATTTTTATTGAAGTTAAAAAAGTAATAGTCTAGAGTTTAAGTAAAGATTATAGAATTTTAAATGTAACGGTAAAATGTATTGATATTTAAAGGAATCTCGATAGCAAAGGCAATAATCTAATTTAAGACTAACGCTGAGATATTAAAGTATGGGAATCAAAAGGGATTAGATACCCCTGTAGTCCATACCCTGAACAATGAGTGCTTATTCTATAAGACTAATTAGAATAAAATTAACGTTAGCACTCCGCCTGGGAACTACGGTCGCAAGGCTGAAACTCAAAGGAATTGACGGGGACCTGCACAAGCAGTGGAGCATGTGGTTTAAATCGACAATACACGCGAAATCTTACCAATTTTTGCATTATAACAGGTGTTGCATGGCTGTCGTCAGTCCGTGCTGTGAAGCGTTTGGTTCATTCCAATAAACGGACAAAACTCTTATGTATTTTAGATTACAAACAGTTGAAGATATTTCAAAGGAAGGAAAGAACGACGTCAAGTCCTCATGACCCTAATAAATTGGGCTACTTTCATGTGCTACAATGATTTTTTCAATTAGAAGCAATACTGAAAACTATAGCTAAACCGCAACAAAAATCAAGTTCGGATTAATTTCTGAAAATCGAAATTATGAAGTTGGAATTGCTAGTAATCGTAAATTAGAATGTTACGGTGAATTTGTTCTCAGGTCTTGTACACACCGCCCGTCACGCTACGGAAATTTATTTTATTGGAAAATAAACAAATTTTATTCAAAGTAAAAAAAGGACTGAAGTGAAGTCGTAACAAGGTAGCCGTAGGGGAACCTGTGGCTGGATTATTAAATTTATTTTCTACTACCCTAAAAACTTAACTTAACTACAATGTACGAACAAATAAACTATTTAAATATATCAACTTTATTGTTTTTAATTAGTATCATAGGAATACTTTTAAATCAAAGAAATATTTTAGTGATGTTAATGTCTTTAGAAATGATGTTTTTATCAGTAAGTTTTAATTTAATTTTCTCTTCTATTTTATTGGATGATATTATAGGGCAAATTTTTTCTTTACTTATTTTAACTGTTGCAGCTGCAGAATCATCTATTGGATTAGCAATCCTGGTTATTTATTACCGAATTCGAAATGTAATAACAGTAGAATTAATGACGTTGATGAGTGGATAG